TCAAAATTGTATGAACCTTGCTTTTTTTTATTTTCGTTAGAATCAAGTCTGACGGGAATAATATTCTACGACCAACAACTCATTTATTTTCAAACCGATCAATTTACTATCTATTATTTGATTTACAAATCCTTTATATTGTAAGGAATCGATAGTTAAATGGTTTGGCAATTCCCCGCGGGGGGATGAAACAAGATAATTTTGAATCAGAGCTTTCGATCTTTCTTTATCCTTCGTAGTAATAATATCTCGGGGTTTGCAACGATAACTTGGTATATCCACTATACGACCATTAACTAAAATGTGTCTATGGTTAACTAATTGTCTGGCTCCAGGAATGGTCGAAGCCATACCTAATCGAAAAAGGATGTTATCCAAACGCATCTCGAGTAGTTGTAGTAAAACCTGGCCTGTTGACCCTTTGGCTTTTCCAGCAATATGCACATATTTAAGTAATTGTCGCTCTGCCAGACCATAATGAAAACGCAATTTCTGTTTCTCTTCTAAACGAATACGATATTGCGATTTTTTTCCAGAGCGCAATTGGGTTTGAAGATCACTTCCGGATCTGGGTCTTTTACTAGTTAGTCCCGGTAAAGCCCCCAGACGGCGTATTTTTTTGAAACGAGGTCCTCGGTAACGAGACATATAAATAAAGGCTCCCTTTTTGATTCACTTTATTTTTACAAAAAAAATATAAATTCAGACTGAACTAAAGGATCAGCAAAGCAAAACTAAATCTACTGAAGTACTACAAAACAGAATGAAATAAATTTTATCAATATTTTTATTTTTTGTATATATATAGGAAGTTCAAGTGAAGGCTACGTTTTCCAATTTATTCTGTAGAGATCTAGTTAACTTTTTTTATTCATAGCTATAGCTGCAAGTTACCATGACATAATAACTCAACATTTAGAGAAAGCGAGAGTATATATTTTCAATCATGCAAAGAAAAAGATCGATAAAGAAAAAGAGCCGACTATCGGAATCGAACCGATGACCATCGCATTACAAATGCGATGCTCTAACCTCTGAGCTAAGCGGGCGGATACGGATATAAGAGCAATATTGTATAAGAAACTCTCGGATCTTAGCTATTACCTAGTGATTCTTCTTCTTCTTTTTTTATTGATTATTTAAATAATCAAATTTTTTCTATTTTATATTCTTAATTTATTTTTATTTTATTTATTTTTATTCTAATTCTATTTATTTTATTATTTTATAGTTATTAGTTTCTATTTATAGTTATTAGTTATAGATTTGATAGATTTGAGATTATATTTAGAAATTCTAAAATAGAAAATAAAACTATTTAGTATTTAGATTATTTAGATCTAGACATATAAATAGAAATTAAATTACATTTAAATTATGTAAATTACATATTATCATATTAATGTTAATGCATATTAATTAAAATTAATTAATAATTAAATAATAATTAAATAAAAAATAAATTAATTATTAATTAAATAAATAATTAAAATTAAATAAATAATCGAAAATCTAATTAAGAATTAAATTCTTACTATTTTTAATATGATATGATTAATATGAAGATGAATATGAAATAAAGATGGATATGAAATCAATACAATAAATCCAATCTTAAATCTTAAATTCAATCTTCAATAATATTATGATCATTTTATGATTATGATAATTAAAATCATATTATGATTATGAATTATTCATTTATTATCATTCTAATGGTGGAACTATAAAATTATACTATAAATATAAATTTCACGTAACGAAACTATCTATATCCTAATAGATAAATATAGATAATCCTAATAGATAAATATAGATAAATATATGGATAGGATAAATATGGATAAATAGTTAAAAACTAAAGAGAATCATATTCTATTGAATATTGATTTCTATTCGAATAATGGAAATTCATGACTAAAACGGATAAAAACTTGTATTCTATCATTATACACAAGTACACAAGAGGACGAAAAAAAAAAAAGAATGAATATCGACCGTTATACTATTTTTAATTGCGCTGTAAAATTAAAGGGGGAGTAAAGGCATAGATATATGTGGGATATATCTATCCATATTGAATTGCGGATACATCAATGATAGAATCATTTCGGATTGAAACAAATAGGGTTCATCCAATAGACCAATAGAGATTAAATGATAGAATCAAATTATAGGATGGCAAAAAAAAGAAAATAGCAGCCTTTTCAATATTCAATTTCAATATAGGAATCATTACCTAATGAATTCAACAGTTCCAAGATCAATGAAAGAGTTGGATGGAATTACAACTGGATCCTTGTATCAAAGCAAAGGGGGATATGGCGAAATTGGTAGACGCTACGGACTTGATTGGATTGAGCCTTGGTATGGAAACCTGCTAAGTGGTAACTTCCAAATTCAGAGAAACCCTGGAACTAAAAATGGGCAATCCTGAGCCAAATCTTTGTTTTTATAAAAAATGGAAAATTAGAATAAAAAGGGATAGGTGCAGAGACTC